TCATTATATTCATAAAATTCCATTCTATGTTATGTGAAATCTATAAAAACCTTTGGCGGTTTGGTTTCCTATTTTCCTTTTTTGAATCCTCTCATTTTATTCAAGTAATTGGTAATATTTCGTTCATAGAAGAAATATGCTAATACTATTTCACTTTGAACTTATAAACTGAAGCTATTCTTACTATTCTAAATAGTAATTATTAGAATTCTTATTACTATCCCTATCTACTTAATTCTTTTACTATTTCATTTTTCATTGGTTAATATATTAGAATTAGATTTCATATTTTTTCTTATTCTTTTCTTCTTTTTTATATTTCTTTTTCATATTTGCAAAAAGAAAAAAAAAAGGATCGTTGGACCAATCCATATTCGTGAAGAAACTGTAGTTACATTAGATCCCCCCAAGAGTTCTTTCCTTATGTAACTACAATACAAAAAAAAATACAAAACAAATTAATATGGAAAGAATAGAGAATTTAAAAAGGTAATAGGAGTTGCTCTTCTTTGAATCGAGTTGGCCCGAAATCAAATTTCAATAAAGAAAAAAATCAAATGAAAATATTCAATATTTTCATTTGATTTTTTTTTTAGTGTCCGTCTATAATGACTGATGAATCAATAACTTTCAATTGGAACTAAACGAATTATTGAAATTCGTTTTTCTTACCGTCATATCTCGATTGAGACTTAGGTAAATGTTTTATTCATATAATTCTATGTAGTAAAATAACATATCTAATTTAGCTCTTTCATGCCTATTCTAACTAGTTATTTTGGTTTTTTACTAGCTGCTTCAACTATAACCCCAGCTCTCTTTATTGGTTTAAACAAGATACGACTTATTTGAAATGAATGAAATTCAATAAACAATTTACAAAAATCAAAGCCTCTCAGAATATTTCATTTCAGGTATTTTATGGTTCCTTCCCGCTTCAATTACCAATTCCTGGCCATTGAGATTCACGGATAATTCAGATTAATATTTAAGGATAGATCTTACCTATCTTCTTATTCCCTAAAACAAATCGAAATGATTGAAGTTTTTCTATTTGGAATCGTCTTAGGTCTAATTCCTATTACTTTAACAGGATTATTTGTAACTGCATATTTACAATACAGGCGCGGTGATCAGTTGGACCTTTGATTGAGTAACATCTCTTTTTTTGATTGACCTCCTCCTTGTAGGAGGTCAATTTTAAGTTGCAATTCTACTTTAGTTTTGTTAAGTTTTTTCATTGTAATTCGGCATAACATAAAAGGAATCACGCTCTGTAGGATTTGAACCTACGACATCGGGTTTTGGAGACCCGCGTTCTACCGAGCTGAACTAAGAGCGCTTTCTTTTCTTAGATCCTATAACAATAGATATATAAAAGTAGATACAACTTGTAAAGAAAAGTTATCCCCGAAGTTTATTGTGTATACATATAGTATGTACAAATGAAGGATTATGTCCAAAATTGATTGATCTTACTCAAGGAATCTCTCCTAAGTATCTATAAGGAGAAAGAATAGGTAGGGATGACAGGATTTGAACCTGTGACATTTTGTACCCAAAACAAACGCGCTACCAAGCTGCGCTACATCCCTTTGAAAAATTTTTTATACAGTGTGTCATTGTATAAAATTCATATCTTTTTTTCCACATCTTTCTTTTTTGCTCTACCTATTCTATAGATATAGATAGGTAGAGAATATTCTTGTCATTTTTTTTAGGGGGCAACAAAATTGAATCTGCTGGGTCATTGTACATATACATTTTAGTTAGTAATTCCTAATTCGAATTTCATTTCAAGCAAAAACAAATGATCTATTTATTAGAATAGCGAACTAGGACTATATATATATTACAATAGAAAATTCTTACAATATACAATACAAAGAAAATAAATAAGAAAAAAATAGTAAAAGAAGAAGGAGGATTTTCAATGCAAGATATAAAAACATATCTCTCAACGGCACCTGTGTTAACCACTTTATGGTTTGGGTCTTTAGCAGGTCTATTGATAGAAATTAATCGTTTATTTCCAGATGCCTTGTCTTTCCCCTTTTTTTCATCCTGATGAAATTCTTGTCTTGATAAAAAATGAAGAATATTTGAGATAAAATTCTACGTAACATGTCTCTAAATTCTTTTTCTTTTAATCTATCCTAAAATCTATCCTAAAACCTAAAAAAAAAAGAAAGAGTGTATTGAATCTCAGTTAAAATACAGTGAAATCTTGGGGGAAAAGAAATGGAAATGTGGATCCAATCTAAGGACGGTTCCACGAAATTTTAACATAGAAAGAAGAAAATACTGAGATTAGTATAGAAATGATTCATAGTTAGAAAAAATTGTATTAATTAATTCTTACAATATTCTTAATATTCTTCTATTAATGAATATAACCTATTAATGAATATAACTCTTTTTCTTTATATTTAGAGTCTTTATAGTAATTTGATTTGAGATTAGAATACTTCGAAGTCATTCGAATTCTAATAATTCAAAAAAGAAAAGAGTTAGAAATTCCATAGCGAACGAAGTCGATACAAAATGAAAAGGAGGTTCATGGCCAAGGGTAAAGATATTAGAATTATAGTGATTTTGGAATGTACCTGTTGTGTTCGAAAGAGTGTCAATAAAGAATTGCTGGGCATTTCTAGATATATTACTCAAAAGAATCGACACAATACACCCAATCGACTAGAATTTAGAAAATTTTGTCGCTATTGTCAAAAGTATACGATTCATGGGGAAATAAAGAAATAGATAGAAAAGAATTCGTGTTTGATTTTTCCAAGTAGTGGGAAGAAGAAGAACTTTACATCTTAACATATATAACACAAACAAAATCCTTTTTTGGTCGAATCTTAAATGAATAAGAAAAAAAAGAGTATTCTATTTTATAGATTCTTTTATATCGAAGGAATAAACAAACAAGGAATAAGCAAACCATGGATAAATTCAAACAACCTTTTCGTAAATCCAAGCGATCTTTTCGTAGGCGTTTACCCCCAATCGGATCGGGGGATCGAATCGATTATAGAAACATGAGTTTAATTAGTCGATTTCTTAGTGAACAAGGAAAAATCTTATCTAGACGGACGAATAGGTTGACTTTGAAACAACAACGATTAATTACTATTGCTATAAAACAAGCTCGTATTTTATCATTGTTACCTTTTCGTAATAATGAGAAACAATTGGAGAGAGTGGAGTCGATTCCTAGAATTACTGGTCCTAGAACAAAAAATAAATAGATAGACTCTTCAAAATTCCAATCGGAACTCAAGCTCATATTAATGTTTTGCTCGAAAAAAAACTAGAATCCAGATTTGATTCTTGTATTCTAAAAAAGTAAAAATGGGGAAGAAATCTTTTTTTCTTGAAAGATGTTCGTTTATTCCTACTACTCAAATCTTAATTTCTTTTTATTCTCTCTTCCCGGAGTCCATTCTCCGGGAAATCCTGTTTCAACCATTCTTGTTTCCTGTATAATAGATTCTATTAAGATTCTTTTATTCCTTTATTTGATTTGTATTCTTTTCTTTTTGATTGAGAATTTTCTTTGAAATAATATCAAAACAATTCTTATTTGATAGGGCTATTTGCGCAAGTATTTTACGATTCAGAAGCAATTGTCTTTTGTACATATTGTGGATAAAGAGGCTATAACTATAGAATAGCCTATCCTCACGAGTTAACGCATTTATCCGAGTGATCCACAAACGACGAAAATCTCTCTTTTTCCTGCTCCTATCTCGATGAGAGGAAATCAAAGCTCTCATTCTTTGTTGAGTAGTCGTTCGAGTCAGTCTTGAATGAGCCCCTATAAAGGTTGATGCAAATAAACGAATCTTTTTTCGACGTTTCCGAGCTGTATATCCTCGTTTAACTCTGGTCATTGAATCAAATGAAACTTTATTGAATAACTAATTGATTTCTCTTCTTTCAGTCATCCTTTTCTTCCGGTCGATTAATAACAAAACGGATTCTTCCGATATATAAAATCTAAATTCCAATGGCTTTTGCAACTATGACCTTCCCGACCACGATTTTTTCTTTCTTCAAGGTATCTCGCCTGGAAATAAGAAATTCGACTGCTACTAAAGAAAGAAGAATAGTGGGTTTCCTCGTTTCTATGGCAACTTCTGAAACGGTGAGGTCCTCTCTATACACCGGAGCCTCTTCTTTCATTTCATCAAAAATTCTTGTGAACTTGTATAGTTCACACTCTTTGGCTCTACCCATCTATTTTTCAATTAGAATTGAAAAATTCTAATTCTAAAGTAATAGTCCTTTTCACAAAAAAGCTATCCATACAGTGACGGTATTTAATTCTGAAAGTTGGCTAGGTAGCTGACCTTGTTAGTCCGTTTTTTTTTTCAATAAAAGGAATAGGAGCATAACCTTTTTTCTCCGCTTAATGGATAACTATTTGTTACCAATGGAGAATTCTTTCTCATCTCAAACGGAGTGATTGGATTTGCACCAATAGAAACCATAAATTCATAACATAATTAGGTAGATAATAGATCTTGATACTAGTTAATCAAAAGGCCGTGTTCCACCCTATACTATCCTAATTCATTGGTAGTGGTTGTTGATACCAAAAAAGATTTTTGCATTTCTTCAAACTCATGATCTGAACTTAACGAGTCGCACATACACCCTAGTACATGTTCCTCGACGCTGAGGACATCCTCGAAGAGCGGGAGATTTCGTAACATTTCTTATTGGCTGTCTTGCGTTTCTAATAAGTTGTTTAATGGTTGGCATGGTGTGTCTATAGAATCTCTCATTCTATATAGAATAGAGCGGGTTGGCTTAGATCGATCTTAACCTGATGATTGATGATTATGAATGATTTCTATTCACACGTAAATCTTGAAAAGGAATTCGTATATTTATATGGAATTCCCAGTATTTTCATTTTCGATCGCGACAAGATCAACGATGCCATGAGCTTGAGCTTCTGTTGCTGACATAAAAACATCCCTTTCCATATCTTCGGATATAACCCATAAAGGGTTGCCCGTTCTTTGTACATAAACTTTTGTGAGAGTTTCGCGAAGCTTCAATAGTTCTTCTGCTTCCAGGATAAAATCCCTTGCTTGTGCCTCGTAAAAAGAACTAGCAGGTTGGTGAATCATAACCCTGATGATAACATCATGAACGGTTCTTCTATCTATATATCGCACGATTGGATGATAAAGTAAGGGGGAATTCAAAATAACAATAAAAAAATAGAATTAAACAACCGTACAGGCATCTTTTGTACATTGCATACGGCTCTGCAATGGATTTGATTTTTTTGATAGAATTTATTTGATCGAAAAGAAAATAATAAATAGAACCTATATGATCCAAATCAATAAATGATCCATTTACCAACCTTCCTTTCGTAGTAGTTAAAAAGAAAAGATACTATGATGGTTCTGTTGCTTTATATATTTATCTTGTCTGTGGTTTAGCAATCCCAAAGTTTCTTTTTGATAAGATCTAAGAAGGAAAAAATGATTTTTTTTTCCATTTTTTGGATTCTTTCCTCTCATAACATAAAAATAAGAAAGAGACTTCTGTTGTGGAAGAATAATGGTTTGTGACGCTGAAATTGACTCTTGCTTGACGCAGAAAATCAAATTGGGAATAACCCTTCTTTCATACTACTATTTCGATACAAAATCTCATGTTAGAAAAAAAAACAATAATGGTTTGTTCATATCGAACTTGAAGTGCCATGCTATTATTACTTATTCTTTATTTGATTCATATTCGATACAGCGAAGGCATAGTATTCTTTTTTTTCTCAAATAAAAAAAACTCATTGGCGCCAAGCGTGAGGGAATGCTAGACGTTTGGTAATTTCTCCTCCGACCAGAATGAAAGATCCCATTGAAGCGGCTAATCCCATACATATTGTATGTACATCTGGTAACACAAATTGCATCGTATCATAAATGGCTATTCCTGGTATTACCCATCCACCTGGAGAATTTATAAACAAATAAAGATCCCTAGTATCATCTTCTATGCTGAGATATACCATGAGACCAACAATTTGATTCGAGATCTCGCTATCAACCTCTTGTCCTAAAAAAAGTAATCTTTCTCGATGAAGTCGGTTGATTAGGACAAAATTGTATCCCTGAGGAACCGTACGTGCACCTTTGGATGCATACGGTTCAAAAGAATTGTGAAAAAAAAAATCAATGTGTCGATTCTAATCCTATTTCTTTTTTTTTTAATGAATTTTGCCCCCTTCCCCTTACCTCTATTCTATAATGTAGAAAATAAAAAAGAATTTTATGAACTTATTGAACTAACTTCTCATTGATGTATTGTTTCATCGAAATTCAAATTACGATGTAATTTTCTTGTTCCTTAATGGGCCTTTCAATTCTTTTAGGTTCTTGTTCTACTCCGGGGGAATATTTGCCCGAATTCCATTTGCGCATATAGGTCAAAGGATTCCAGTACCACTTCTTTTTTTTTTTCAATTGTTTCATACCTTTCCCCAAAAGATTTGATGTATTAATCATACTACTTCATTGGTAGGTAGTTTGATATTATCCCTATAGTAAATATAAGAATAGTCTATTCTATATTATACAAGCGGTAATTGTGTAATCATAATCGTCATATATTCTACATAATCTATTATATTCTAAGATTCTATTATCTTTCTATTATAGTAAGTTATATTCTATTTAATTACTAAGAAATCTCAAATTTATGAATAATTTCATGAAATTTCTATTTTATTTTTCTTTATTATATTCTTAATATTCTTAATATTTATTTTGATTTCATTTATTTCTTTAATACTTATGATTTATATTATTCAATTTTACACTCCCATTTTTACTCTTATCATTTCCAATTTGGTATTATATGAACGGAGCCTGGATACTTTATTTTATCAGTCCAAGTAAACCATCAATTCTTTGAATTGATAATATTGATCCCCAATAGGAATTATTGTGCTTCACGCTCCAAATTATTGATGGTTCAATCAATACAATATCCAATCTATATTTATTGGATTGGGCGAAACAGAGAATACTCGATCGGGGGAGATAACGGGAAAATACCATATGACCAATATGTCTGACAAGTCGCACTATACGTCAACCCAAACTGCATCTTCCTCTCCAGGATTCCGAAAAGGCACTTTTGGAACACCAATGGGCATTATGATAAAGAAAAAATGAAGTACTATACTTTACTTTAATATGAAAACGTAACAATGATTTTATTGTCTGCATCATTTTTTCTCTTTATTTTCCATTTTTATATTCTTTATATTCTCTTTATACTATATTATTCTATTCTATATTTAGATTATCTATACTATATATATAGTATATAGAATTAGAATAGATAGGAGTAGAAGGTTTATAGAGGAAGACAGAATGAATAAATAAAAATTGTAACGAACGGGATCAATCGAATCAGCCAACTGTTTGAATGATTTCGAATTCGAAAAGAGTAGCTATGCATTTTTTCCCTCAAAATCCCCCCATTGCGTATTGGTATTTATTGGGTATAGAATAAGATCTGTTTCTCTTTGTTCTTCTAAATAGAAAGAAAGAGAATTGTTCTCTCCTCTCTCTATTTCAAATTCTTTCTATTCTCTTTCTTTAAAAAGAAAAGAAGGGAATACAAATAAAGAGTAATCCTTTCCTATACAAAATCTACCGAACAGGTGAAATAAATGGTCTAGTCTTTTCCAATGCGATAAAGTTACATAATGTCTATTTCTTTTTCAGAAAGGGGTATTTACATGGGTCTGCCTTGGTATCGTGTTCATACTGTTGTATTGAATGATCCCGGTCGATTACTTGCTGTCCATATAATGCATACAGCTCTGGTTTCTGGTTGGGCCGGCTCGATGGCTCTATACGAATTAGCGGTTTTTGATCCCTCTGACCCTGTTCTTGATCCAATGTGGAGACAAGGCATGTTCGTTATACCCTTCATGACTCGTTTAGGAATAACCAATTCATGGGGGGGTTGGAGTATCTCGGGAGGAACTGTAACAAATCCGGGCATTTGGAGTTATGAAGGCGTGGCAGGGGCACATATTTTGTTTTCTGGCTTGTGCTTCTTGGCAGCTATCTGGCATTGGGTGTATTGGGACCTAGAAATATTCTCTGATGAACGTACGGGAAAACCTTCTTTGGATTTACCCAAGATCTTTGGAATTCATTTATTCCTCTCAGGACTCGCTTGCTTTGGCTTTGGTGCATTTCATGTAACAGGCTTATATGGTCCTGGAATATGGGTGTCTGATCCTTATGGACTAACTGGAAAAGTACAATCTGTAAATCCAGCATGGGGTGCGGAAGGTTTTGATCCTTTTGTTCCGGGGGGGATAGCTTCTCATCATATTGCAGCAGGTACATTGGGCATATTAGCGGGTCTATTCCATCTTAGTGTCCGTCCGCCTCAACGTCTATACAAAGGATTACGCATGGGTAATATTGAAACTGTGCTTTCCAGTAGTATTGCTGCTGTTTTTTTTGCAGCTTTCGTTGTTGCTGGAACTATGTGGTATGGTTCAGCAACTACCCCAATCGAATTATTTGGCCCCACTCGTTATCAGTGGGATCAGGGGTACTTCCAACAAGAAATATATCGAAGAGTTGGAACTGGACTAGCCGAAAATCTGAGCTTATCGGAAGCTTGGTCTAAAATTCCCGAAAAATTAGCTTTTTATGATTACATTGGTAATAATCCGGCGAAAGGAGGATTATTCAGAGCAGGATCCATGGATAACGGAGATGGAATAGCTGTTGGGTGGTTAGGGCACCCCATATTTAGAGATAAAGAAGGGCACGAACTCTTTGTACGTCGTATGCCTACCTTTTTTGAAACATTTCCAGTAGTTTTGGTAGATGCAGACGGAATTGTGAGGGCTGATGTTCCTTTTAGAAGGGCAGAATCCAAGTATAGTGTTGAACAAGTAGGGGTAACTGTTGAATTTTATGGCGGCGAGCTCAATGGAGTCATTTATAGTGATCCTGCTACTGTGAAAAAATATGCTAGACGTGCCCAATTGGGTGAAATTTTTGAATTAGACCGGGCTACTTTGAAATCCGATGGTGTTTTTCGTAGCAGTCCAAGGGGTTGGTTCACTTTTGGGCATGCTACGTTCGCTTTGCTCTTCTTTTTCGGACACATTTGGCACGGCTCCAGAACCTTGTTCAGAGATGTTTTTGCCGGTATTGATCCAGATTTGGATGCTCAAGTGGAATTTGGAGCATTCCAAAAACTTGGAGATCCAACTACAAGGAGACAGGTAGTCTGATACAAAATTCCTTTGTCAGCTTTTGCCTCTATTTCTTTTATTTTATTCTAGTATTTAAAGTATAGAAATTTAAATTTCTATTTTAGAATTTTCTATTATTTTATATATTAATTAGTAATTTAATCTATTAAATTTAATCTATTATCTATTTCATATTCAATATTCAAGTTCACAATTAATATATTCATTATTAATATCTTAATTAATATATAAAATAATAGTAAATTAGTAAATCTCAATTTAGAATTTCTTTAGTAAATGATCCAAAATGAATAGGTGTGGAAGCTATAATTGTAAACCACGGTCGAATCTATGGAAGCATTGGTTTATACATTTCTTTTAGTTTCGACTTTAGGGATAATTTTTTTCGCTATCTTTTTTCGAGAACCACCTAAAGTTCCAACTAAAAAAACAAAATGATTTTTCATTATTTCCATTGAAGTAATGAGCCCCAATATGAATATCGGGGCTCATTACTTCAACTAGTCCCCATGTTCTTCGAAGGGATCTCTTAATTTTTGAGAGGGTTGCCCAAAAGCGGTATATAAGGCATACCCAGTAAAGCTTACAAGTAAACCGGATATGGAGATGGCGACTAGGGTTGCTGTTTCCATTTTTTTGATAATTTCAAGATCACAAAAGATCACGATAATGTCGTTTATTTACAACTACAACGGAATAGTATACAAAGTCAACAGATTTCAACCCATGATGAAAGAGGATTTATGGCTACAAAAACCATTGAGAGTAGTTCTAGATCTGGGCCAAGACAAACTGGCATAGGGAGTTTATTGAAACCATTGAATTCGGAATATGGAAAAGTAGCTCCAGGGTGGGGGACTACACCACTTATGGGAGTTGCAATGGCTCTATTTGCAATATTTCTATCTATTATTTTAGAAATTTATAATTCATCTGTTTTACTGGATGGAATTTCAATTAATTAGTTCATAAAAATTAGGAAATCCTAGTTTTTCAATCGAAAAAGATTATTTTACTTATATTTACTTAATGCTTAAAATATTCAAATACTTAAGAATTTAACTGAAGATTACCTAAGACTTGGATTTATAGACCATTCTGGTAGTTCGATTGTGAAATTTATTTGTTTCGATATTTCATTTCCGGAATATGAGCGTGTGACTTGTTAGAATTGATCCTATTGATAATACAAAGAATGGATTTGTCATCTCTATCAAGATGATTCTACCGTCAGATATTTATTGTAGTCTCTGGAGCACGGACTATATAGAATAGATCAAGAAAAGAAATATTTGAACTATGATTCATACCTATTATTCAGACCTCGCAACCGGATTAAAAAAAATAGAAAAAAGGTCTTTTCTTTTTATAAATCAAACAATTTTTTCTCCGAAAGAAACCTCTTTCGATAGATTTTATTGAGTTATTACATTCATTGAAGAAGTGATAATCAAATGGTTTTTACTCAGAAACCCTTTGAGTTTAGTTTTTGTTTTATTAAATCATCGTGGTTCTAGTATGAATCTGAGGTTTCAATTGATTCATAGGGTCTCAACAAGAGAATTCCTATTAAAAAAAGATAGGGAAGAGAAGATTCAAGAGGCCTGTCACGATTCACATAAAAAAAAGATAGATGAGCCAACTTGAGATTTTATTTCTTGGCATTATCATCACAAAGAAGAGATTCCGGATTTTTCTTACTTCGTATCTTTGGATCAAATCGAGTCAAGCAGCTAAGCCACAAGAAGTTTGAAACTCTATATTCAATATCCGTTGAAACTAGTATTTGTGGGTTTTGGCTTGAGCCGTACGAGATGAAATTCTCATATACGGCTCTCAGAGGGGGAGTCTTTCTTGGGTTACCTATCTCAATAAAGTATATGATTGGTTCGAGGAACGTCTCGAGATTCAAGCGATTGCAGATGATATAACTAGTAAATATGTTCCTCCTCATGTCAACATATTTTATTGTCTAGGGGGGATTACGCTTACCTGTTTTTTAGTACAAGTAGCTACGGGTTTTGCTATGACCTTTTACTATCGTCCAACTGTTACAGAGGCTTTTTCTTCTGTTCAATACATAATGACTGAGGCCAACTTTGGTTGGTTAATTCGATCAGTTCATCGATGGTCAGCAAGTATGATGGTTCTAATGATGATCTTGCACGTATTTCGTGTGTATCTTACGGGTGGTTTTAAAAAACCCCGCGAATTAACTTGGGTTACCGGGGTGGTTCTGGCTGTATTAACCGCATCTTTTGGCGTAACTGGTTATTCCTTGCCTTGGGACCAAATTGGCTATTGGGCAGTAAAAATTGTAACAGGCGTACCTGAAGCTATTCCTATAATAGGATCACCTTTGGTAGAATTATTACGTGGAAGTGCTAGTGTGGGCCAGTCCACTTTGACTCGTTTTTATAGTTTACATACTTTTGTATTACCTCTTCTTACTGCCGTATTTATGTTAATGCACTTTCCAATGATACGTAAGCAAGGTATTTCGGGTCCTTTATAGAAAAGGCAGATCATAGATATTTGTAATTTTTCATATCGGGGAGGGACAAGGGTTTTTCATTGCTACAAATATGGATTGTTTAAAAATAAAGCATGTTATTTGGATACTTATATTCAACTCTGAAGTATTTTTTATTTGATACGAATAGAATAGTTGAAGTATATTTTCCTAAACAGAGGATGGATTATGGGAGTGTGTGACTTGAACTATTGATTGGCCCGTGCAGATATATGATTTTATCCGCCACGTTGGAATTCACAACCCAATGTGTCTTCACATCCAACCATCACATCACGTCGATCCCTTTATATAGCATAGGATAATAGGATAGGCCGGTTCGCTTGAGGAGACTCTTTTCTATGATCATACCCGAATCTTGTCATACATGAAAAGGCTCCGTAAGATCCCTATAATAAGTGATGTGGAATGATCCAATGTTCTATTTATTCACTTTTTTTGATTTTTCTTTTTTTTTTTTTAGTAATTTTTATTAGAATTAATTTGATAGTCTAATTGGATAGTAATCTTAGTAAGTTTTTATAGTATGTAGATGCATTCATTTCCTCTGCATCAATCCTGATCTATGATACTATCGGAGTTAAATAAGGGATCTAAGGAAGAACAAGGGCTAAGATTTTCTTAGTAACAAGTAAAAATTTTGTATTTTTGTATGTAATACAATTAAGATATTGTGGGGATAAATACTAACCAAAAGACATGAGACAATCCAAAAAGCACTTGATCATGATCTAATTTTTAAGCCGACTTGGATATTGAGCATTTCCTTGTTGCCAGAACTGAATTCTTTGCAATGAATAATGAATCGTTGAAACTAGGGTAAATGTAATTTTCTAAATCTTCTCTTACAGAGAATCATTCTACATTATCTATGTAGATATGTCTGAAATATAGATCTTCTATGGAACTATTTATGTTCTATGAATCTATTTCTGTGATTCTTTTGATTCTTGCTCGAGCCGGATGATAAAAAATTATCATGTCCGGTTCCTTTGGGGGATGGATTCACAAGGATTCACCTATCCAAATAACAAAGAAACCTGATTTGAATGATCCTGTATTAAGAGCTAAATTGGCTAAAGGGATGGGACATAATTATTATGGAGAACCTGCATGGCCCAATGATCTTTTATATATTTTTCCAGTAGTAATTCTAGGCACTATTGCATGTAATGTGGGCTTAGCAATTCTAGAGCCGTCAATGATAGGTGAACCGGCGGATCCTTTTGCAACTCCGTTGGAAATATTACCCGAATGGTACTTCTTTCCCGTATTTCAAATACTTCGCACAGTACCCAATAAGTTATTGGGTGTTCTTTTAATGGTTTCAGTACCAATAGGATTATTGACAGTACCTTTTTTGGAGAATGTCAATAAATTCCAAAATCCATTTCGTCGTCCAGTAGCCACAACAGTCTTTTTGATCGGTACCGCAGTAGCTCTTTGGTTAGGGATTGGAGCAACTTTACCTATTGAGAAATCCTTAACTTTAGGTCTTTTTCAAATTGATTAAACCGTTAAATACCACAACATAGATATCTAAGGAAGATCCCCTTCTGGATCTTCCTTAGATACATCAATCTTTTTATGATCTATTCTGCAAATATATGGACTGTTTCGGAGATTCAAAAATTATTCTATTCTTTTTGATTTCTAAAAAAGAAAAAATGAAAAAAATCCAATGGATTTAAAATTAGAACTTTTTATTAAGTAAATTTATTGCAAAATGATTCTGTACAGTGCTCAATATCTGTTTTACATCTTCTGTGCGAAAATATTTCATTTTCATAAGATCTTCTTGACTGTGACTCAAAAGGTCCAATAATGTATGTATATTGGATCTTTTGAGACAATTATAGGTCCTGGAAGACAATTCTGATTGGTCAATAAAAATACATGTCAATGGAATTCCTTTTTTGTTTTTCTTGAGATTAGTGAATTTTTCTTGAAAGGAAAAAAGGGGTAGATTCCATCTGTTTTCATTTTCCTTTAAATTCATGTCCTCTTCCTCTGCATGTAGAAAAGGAATCAATAAATCAATCAAATTACGAGAAGCTTCATAAAGTGCTTCTTTAGGAGTTAAACTTCCATTCGTCCATATTTCTATAAAGAGTATCTCTTGTTTTTCATTCCCATTCCCATAAGAATGAATACTATGATTCGCATTTCGAACAGGCATAGATACAATATCTATAGGATAACTTCCATCGTGAGAGTCATTTGTGGATTTCATATGATATCCGCGATCTCTCTTGATTTGTAATTCAATACACAAATCAATTGGTTCTGTCAGGTTAGCTATATGCTGTGTCGTGTCAACTATTTCTACGGAAGGTGGTGAGATGATATCTTGAGCTGTTATGTATTTTGGACCCCTGACACAAATGGATGCGTTCCTAACTCCATAAAGATTACTTCTTAATACAATCTCTTTCAAATTGAGTAAAATCTCATGTACTGATTCTTCAATACCTGCTATCGTAGAATATTCATGCAGCACATTTTCAGATGTTGCACGTGTGATACATGTTCCTTCTATTTCTCCAAGTAAAGCCCTTCGCATGGCAATACCTATGGTATCGGCTTGACCTTTCATAAGCGGGGACAGAACGAAACGACCATAATAAAGGCGCTTGCTGTCTACTCTTGATTCAACACATTTCCACTGTAGTGTTCGAGTGGATCCTACTACGTCTTCTCGAACCATACTATTATTTTTCTTTTATTTCTAATTATTGGATCAGAATCATTGAATCATTTATTTATCTTGGAATCTCTTGAATTCTTATTTCTACACACGTCTTTTTTTAGGGGGGCGACATCCATTATGTGGCATAGGTGTTACATCACGTACGAAACTTAATAGTATCCCATTTCTACGAATGGCTCGTAATGCCGCATCTCTTCCGAGACCTGGACCTTTTATCATAACTTCTGCTCGTTGCATACCCTGATCCACTAATGTACGAATAGCATTAAATGTTGCGGCTTGGGCAGCATAGGGTGTTCCTTTTCTTGTACCTCTGAATCCAGAAGTACCTGCGGAAGCCCAAGAAACCACCCGACCTCGTACGTCTGTAACAGTTACAATAGTATTATTGAAACTCGCTTGAACATGAATAACTCCTTTTGGTATTCTACGTTCATTCTTATTGGAACCAATACGTGCATTCTTACGTAAACTCATTTTTGCTATAGGTTTTGTCATATTTTATTAGATTATATTTATAAGAAGAAAATAAAAAGAAAAAAGAATCAGAAATCTACAGAAAGAGAAGACGGGGATATCTATTTCATATGAAAACGAATCCTTTCTTATTTCTTTTTACATCTATATGGGTTTTATTTTCCAAAGAAAAATGAAAAAGTTCTTTACCCCTGTCTCTGTTTATGTCTCGGATTGGAACAAATAACTATAATTCGCCCCCGCCTACGAATCAAGCGACATTTTTCACAAATTTTACGAACAGAAGCCCTTATCTTCATATTTCTCATTCCTTACTTTCATTCTAAATCTATTTTTTTTAAACAAAAATCAGTTTATTGCATTTTTGAACTTTGAATTATATCTCTACGAAAAGGATGTTTAAAAGAATGATCTAATCGTTCGAATCTTTTTTGCGAAGTCTATAAATTATACGTCCCCTGGTTGAATCATAACGACTCATTTCGATTTTGACTCTATCTCCGGGTAGTATACGTATAAAACTGCGCCGGATTCTCCCTGAAATATAACCTAGAATTATATCTTCATTATCTAATCGAACTCGGAACATACCGTTGGGTAGTGATTCAGTAATTAAACCCTCATGAATCAATTTCTGTTCTTTCATTCCAGGGAACCCCCTTTAAGTATTAACTAATAGAGGAAGAGTTCTATAATTAACTTCTCCTCTCTATTTTACAAATAGTAAGTTCGAGATAAATTTAGGGTATCCTAGGAGAATTACCATATATAACACAAAATTTCCCCTCCAATTTTTTCTAATCGAGCTTCTCGATCTGTTATTATACCTCGAGAAGTAGAAAGGATTACAATTCCCATTCCACCTAAAATCTTAGGAATTTGTTGATAGTTGGAATAAATTCGTAGACCAGGTCGGCTGATACGCTTTAAATTTATTTTATTACCTTTCCTAGTATTTCTATGTCGTAAGGTTAAAACCAAGAAATTTTTTTGACTTTCTTGATGTTTTCGAACGTTTTCAATAAAACCTTCTCGTAAAAGTATTTTCACAATGTTTTTAGTGATATTAGTAGATACTATTTTAACTCTTCCCTTTTGATCTATGTCAGCATTTCTTATAGAAGTTATTATATCGGCAATAATGTCCCTACCCATGACGAACTATTGTTATTGGTGCCCCCTAATTTTGATATAGTCAACATGCTTCTTTTTTGTTTTCTTTTTTATTGAATTTTTTTTTAATTATTATAGATTCTCAAAAATTCTTAGAAATTTCAAATATATACATGAGACACACACAATCTATTAATCGGATATATTTCAGATATTCTAATATTCTATTCTATAGATAGATAGGATATATCCTATTATCCTATTTTCATCTATAAGACTTCGGGTGCTAATGAAACGATTTTAGTAAAATTTAACTGGCGCAATTCTCGAGCAATTGCACCAAAAATTCGAGTTCCTTTTGGATTTCCTTCTTGATCAATGATAACCGCTGCATTGTCATCATATCGTATTATCATGCCGTTGTCACGTTTTAGTTCTTTACATGTGCGTACAATCACAGCTCTAATTATTTCTGATCTTTCTAGAGGCATGTTGGGCACTGCTTCTTTGATTACAGCAACAATAACATCGCCAAGATGAGCATATCGGTGATTACCAGTTCCTATGATTCGAATACACATTAATTTTTTAGCTCCACTGTTATCTGCTACATTCAAAAAGGTCTGAGGTTGAATCATATCATTTTTATTTGAATCTCTTATTTCAAGATAATGGAAAAAAGAAATATTGTCTGTCCGGAGATAAAGAAATCCGTGGTTGTTTTTTTCTTCTTAATACTATGTTCTTCTTTTCTTTTACTTTTGTTTACCTATCCTGAAATAACAAATTTAGTTCGTATAGGCATTTTGCATGCAGCGATTTCCATAGCTGCTTTGGCTACAGCTTCAGATATTCCACTCATTTCATAAATTATTCGGCCCGGTTTAACAACGGATACCCAATATTCGGGGGATCCTTTGCCCGAACCCATACGTGTTTCTGTAGGTCTTACAGTAACAGGTTTGTCGGGAAAGATACGTACCCATATTTTTCCACCACGACGCGCATATCGTGTCATTGCTCTTCGCCCTGCTTCTATTTGTCTAGCTGTGATCCAAGCAGGTTCAAGTGCCTGAAGAGCATATCTGCCAAAACAAATATGATTGCCTCGGCAAGATATTCCCTTCATTCTACCTCTATGTTGTTTACGAAATCTGGTTCTTTTAGGGTTATAGTTGATGGTTATTTCTGAATTCCATATTCCATCTCTACTGCAGAGCCGGACATGAGAATTTCTTCTCATCCAGCTCCTCGCGAATGAAATGATTCAAGAAAAATACATATTTCTATGTAATATGTATTTTATTCTCTCAAAAGACAAAAGAAAGAATCTACTAATTTTTTTATATTGAATTTGTTACATGAGTAGGCTGTATATATAACTAGATAACTAGGCGTGTTTTTTTTCTTTATATAATTTATATTTTATATATAGAATATAAATAGAAAGAAAAATAATGATATAAAGAAAAAGAATGCTTCTTTATTTTAGCAAAATATCTAAAGTATTTTTCTTTACCTCTATTGAATCACGCCAATAGTCATCCAATATGAAATGAAAGAAAAAGAAAGAAAGGTTTCGCGGGCGAATATTAACTCTTTATTCCTTCATTTGTAGGATCAATTCATGACCATTCAGAAGAAATCCATTTTTTCTTGGTTCATTCCGCCATCCTATCCAATGAATCCTTAGGATTGATTTGTTTTCAATAAAATCCTATGTAATCACAGGTTCCATCGTTCCCATAACTTCTCTATTAATACTTAGGCCTGAACTCTGCAATGGAGCTCTCAACATAATCTGTTATTTGTTTCCGAGTCAATCTCCTCAGTTTTTTTTAACCCGAAGCTCAATTCAATTTTTATCTATTTTCTATTATTTAGATTCTTTCTTTTTCTATCTTAATTACTTACCTTACATATATAATAGACTATATTATCCATATTTATTAGATTCTTTATATTATTATTCTATTCTATTTTTATTGTATATTAATGTTGTAATGTTGATGCTTTATAACACTGCCTTTTTTATGGGGTAATTCTTCATAAACCATACATATGGGAATCATATATCATTTAATATCATTTAGATCTTTATTCTCTCTTTCTATCACCCTTCCTTTTTCCACATCCCTTTTTTTTTTAACAATTCATAATCAGATTTATTTTTTATGAAAAGGATTTCAGTTGCTACAACTATATGATTGATTCAGTCATATAGTGACTGTTTATTGGGATCTCGACAATACGAAGTAATAAGTTGTTTATGAGTTTTGAGTTTCTTTAGTTTTGATAGTTATTAAGTTTATAGTGGGGTCAGCCCATTTTTATTTTCAGTCTCAATTCTAAAGAAAAAACTAACGAGTCACACACTGAGCATAGCAATTATACTGAAATTTAAATTAAATTTAAATAAAGGGTAAATCAAATTTTTATTCAACCTTATATAATTAGAATTGTTCGTTTTTCTTTGATTCAGAAAAAAAAAAGAAGAAAAGATTTTCTAAAATTTTTCTCTTGATGAGCAGAATGGCGAGATAAAGAAAGTTTCATTATTCTTATTTTCTTATTCTTGGTTTACAAATATCCAAATTTTGATACCTAAGATTCCATAGATAGTTCTAACTGTATGGGAACAGTGATCAATTTTAGCGCGAATTGTTTGTAGGGGAACCCTGCCTTCTCTGATCCATTCGACACGTGCAATCTCTTTTCCGTCGATACGTCCTGCAATTTGCACTTGAATTCCTTTTGTACCGGTTTGTTCAGTTAATTCAATAGCTTTTTTCATTGCCTTTCGAAATGAGACTCTATTTTTTAATTGTAAAGCTATATATTCTGCGAGAATATTAGGTTGTCCGTAAGGTTTTTCAATTCTTGTGATAGCAATGTTGAGTCTCCGGTTTACAGAATGAAACTCTTTTTGTACATTCATCTGTAATTCTTCGACTCCCCGTGTTCGTCCTTCTATTAATAAATTAGGAAATCCAATATAGATTATGACCTGAATCAAATCTATTCTTTTTTTAATTCCTATATAAGCGATTCCTTCGAAACCTGAGGATATTTTCTTATTTTTCTTTACATAGTCCTTAATACAATTCCGTATTCTTTCATCTTCTTGTAGACCCATGGAAAAATTTTTTGGTTTTGCGAACCAAAAAGAATGATGACTTTGAGTTGTTCCAAGTCTGAAACCAAGTGGATTTATTTTTTGTCCCATATTTTTCTATTCTTTTTCCATCCATTTTTTTTCTAAATAGGAATCTAATTCTTAGATTTTTCTTTTAAAAGAATCTTTATATGACAAGTGGTTTTTTTTATCAGATAACTACGTCCTCGAGCCCGGGGTTTTAACTTTTTCACAATAGTACCTCTATTGACTTCAGCTTTACTAATAAATAAATCAACTTCATTCAAACCCATATTATGACTAGCATTTGCTGCTGCAGAATAAACTAATTTTAAGATTGGATAAGATGCCCTATAAGGCATTAGTTCTAGTATCATGAGTGCTTCCTCATAAGAACGTCCACGAATCTGATCAATTACTCTTCGTGCTTTGAAAACAGACATACATATATTTTGAGCTAAAACTTTTGCTTCTCTATTTTCTTTCTTAATCATAAAAGTTTTCCCCCGCCAATGAATGATAAGTGCCTAGGTGAAGTATAGTATAAGATAAGTCAGAAAAGTCTAAGTCTTATTAGTATACTCTAAAAAGAAAATAAAGAGACCTATACTCTTACTATAAGATAAAAGATAAAGACTCTTAAGTCTAAAGACTATTAAGAAATGACTAACGACGAGATTTAGTATCGTTTCTCGCGTGTCTCACGAAAGTTAGAGTAGGTGCGAATTCTCCCAATTTGTGACCGACCATACGATCTGTGATATAAATAGGTAAATGTTCCTTTCCATTATGAATAGCGATTGTATGGCCAATCATTGTGGGTATAATGGTAGATGCCCGAGACCAAGTCACTATGATTTCTTTCTCCTCCCTCCTGTTGAGTTTTTCAATTCTTCCCAATAAATGATTAGCTACAAAAGGATTTTTTTTTAGTGAACGTGTCACGGCTGATTACTCCTTTTTTTACATTTTTTAAATTGGCATTCTATGTCCAATATCTCGATCTTAATCTGAAGTCTAATGATGAATGGAAAAAAGAGAAAATCCTTTAGCTAGATAAGGGAAGGGGCGGATGTAGCCAAGTGGATCAAGGCAGTGGATTGTGAATCCACCATGCGCGGGTTCAATTCCCGTCGTTCGCCCATCACATTATTTCCAATTCCAAAGATTCGATTTTCAATGTTCCTATTTACGGCGACGAAGAATAAAACTATCACTATATTTGTTCCTTTTCCTGCTTCTTCTTCCAAGCGCAGGATAACCCCAAGGGGTTGTGGGTTTTTTTCTACCAATTGGGGCTCTCCCTTCACCGCCCCCATGGGGATGGTCTACAGGGTTCATAACTACTCCTCTTACTACAGGACGCTTACCTAGCCAACACTTAGATCCGGCTCTACCCAAACTTTTTTGGTTCACCCCAACATTACCCACTTGTCCGACTGTTGCTAAGCAGTTTTTGGATATCAAACGGACCTCCCCAGATGGTAATCTTAATGTGGCCGATTTACCCTCTTTTGCAATCAGTTTCGCTACAGCGCCTGCTGCTCTAGCTAATTGTCCACCTTTTCCAAGTGTGATTTCTATGTTATGTATGGCCGTGCCTAAGGGCATATCGGTTGAAGTAGATTCTTCTTTTTTATCAATCAAAACCCCTTCCCAAACTGTACAAGCTTCTTCCAAAGCATACGGCTTTCTAGATGTATATGATGATATCTAGACAGATGGATCTTATATGAATCGTATGATGAAGTACCACGTGAATGGATATATAGGAATCCAAATCTGCCGAATCACTCATGTTATGATCTTCTACATCCTAGGTCTCCTCGTTCCGTCATCTGGCTTATGTTCTTCATGTAGCATTCAGACCGGATGACTCTATGAAATTACGTCGATACTTCCACATATTACGGGTAACGTAGGAGACATCTCTATTTTTCCCCGGAGGGTCTTTCTAATTACCACTGCTTAACTTTCAATTCGCCTCTGACCATCAAATGAAATGTGAATAACCCGTCCTCCTCTCTTTGAAACAAGGGGCGCTTCCGGTTCTGTGCGCGCTTCAAACAATTTTGTCTTCTCCATATTACCATATCTCTAGAGTCAATAATTTTCTATGAGGAACTACTGAACTCAATCACTTGCTGCCGTTACTCAACAGTTTTCTGTTGAGGTCTATCCCGTAGAGGTACTCCAATTGGATCAGTGATCGATTTCTAGGTTTCGTCGTAAACCTAATTGGTTACTTCCAATTACGTAAATCAATAGTTCAAACCGCACTCAAAGGTAGGGCATTTCCCATTGATATAGGAACTTCTGTACCAGAAACAATGGTATCTCCAATTATAGCCCCTCTGGGATGTAAAATATATCTCTTCTCACCATCCCCATAGTGTATGAGACAAATGTATGCATTTCGATTAGGGTCATATTCTATGGTTACGATTCTACCAGATATCTCTTTTTCATTCCGTCGAAAGTCAATTTTACGGTATAGACGCTTATGACCTCCCCCTCTATGCCCTGCGGTAATGATCCCTCTGGCATTACGACCTTTACCACAACGATGCTGTCCATAGATCAAATTATTTCGTGGATTGGATTTCACTTGACTGTCTACGGCTCCATTGCGTGTGCTCGAGGTAGAAGTTTTGTATAAATGTATTGCCGTGTTATTAAGTCTTTTGCTTTAAGTTATTTTCTCTATAAGAGGTGGAATAGAATAACCCGGTTGAAGCGTAATGATCATACGTCTGTAATGCATTGTATGTCCCATAATAGGTCCCATCCTTCTACCCTTTCCCGGGAGTCGATGACTATTCATAGCTATTACCTTGACACCAAAGAAGAGTTCGACCCAATGCTTTATTTCTGTCCTAGTTGATCCTGATTCGACATTAGAAGTATATTGATTGTTCCCCAATAACCGAATACTCTTTTCTGTAAATACTGCATATTTGATTCCATCCATAAATCCATTTTCTTCCCTATGAGTTCCAGTATCGATAAGAATTCTAGTTCTTACTGTTCATATGTTATGGTATGAATATACCATACCAATTCGCTATGTATGGATGATGAGATTGCATTGATACAGAGTCAATTCCAATAGACTTATTGAATGTTCCCATTGGCGTGCATCCAGCAGGAATTGAACCTACGAATTTGCCAATTATGAGTTGGGCGCTTTAACCATTCAGCCATGGATGCTTAACAGGGATCATCGTACATCGTGAATAACCAAATTCCAATTGAAATGAAATCTTTAGGAGGAATCAATGAAACGACATCAATTCAAATCCTGGATATTCGAATTGAGAGAGATATTGAGAGAGATCAAGAATTCTCACTATTTCTTAGATTCATGGATCAAATTCGATTCAGTGGGATCTTTCACTCACATTTTTTTCCACCAAGAACGTTTTATGAAACTCTTTGACCCCCGAATTTGGAGTATCCTACTTTCACGTGATTCACAGGGTGCAACAAGCAATCGATATTTCACGATCAAAGGTTTAGTACTGCTTGTAGTAGTGGTCCTTCTATCTCGTATTAACAATCGAAAGATGGTCGAAAGAAAAAATCTCTATTTGATGGGTCTTCTTCCTATACCTATGAATTCCATTGGACCCAGAAAGGAGACATTGGAAGAATCTTTTTGGTCTTCCAATAGAAATAGGTTGATTGTTTCGCTCCTGTATCTTCCAAAAGGGAAAAAGATTTCTGAGAGTTGTTTCATGGATCCGCAAGAGAGTACTTGGGTTATCCCAATAAAGAAAAAGCGTATCATGCCTGAATCTAACCGGGGTTCGCAGTGGTGGAGGAACCGGATCGGAAAAAGGAGGGATTCTAGTTGTCAGATATCTAATGAAACCGTAGCTGGAATTGAGATCTCATTCAAAGAGAAAGATAGCAAATATCTGGAGTTTCTTTTTTTATCCTATACGGATGATCCGATCCGCAAGGACCATGATTGGGAATTGTTTGATCGTCTTTCTCCGAGGAAGAAACGAAACATAATCAACTTGAATTCGGGACAGCTATTCGAAATCTTAGGGAAAGACTTGATTTGTTATCTCATGTCTGCTTTTCGTGAAAAAAGACCAATTCAGGGGGAGAGTTTCTTCAAACAACAAGGAGCTGGGGCAACTATGCAATCCAATGATATTGAGCATGTTTCTCATCTCTTCTCGAGAAACAAGTGGGGTCTTTCTTTGCAAAATTGTGCTCAATTTCATATGTGGCAATTCCGCCAAGATCTCTTCGTTAGTTGGGGGAAGAATCAGCACGAATCGGATTTTTTGAGGAACGTCTCGAGAGAGAATTGGATTTGGTTAGACAATGTGTGGTTGGTAAACAAGGATCGGTTTTTTAGCAAGGTACGGAATGTATTGTCAAATATTCAATATGATTCCACAAGATCGATTTTCGTTCAAGTAACGGATTCTAGCCAATGGAAAGGATCTTCTTCTGATCAATCCAGAGATCATTTCGATTCCGTTAGAAATGAGAATTCAGAATATCACACATTGATCGATCAAACAGAGATTCAGCAACTAAAAGAGAGATCGATTCTTTGGGATCCTTCCTTTCTTCAAACGGAACGAACAGAGATAGAATCAGATCGATTCCCGAAATGCCTTTTTGGATCTTCCTCCATGTCCTGGCTATTCACAGAACCTGAGAAGCGGATGAAGAATCATCTGCTTCCGGAAGAAATCGAAGAAATTCTTGGGAATCCTACAAGATCAATTCGTTCTTTTTTCTCTGACAGATGGTCAGAACTTCATCTGGGTTCGAATCCTACTGAGAGGCCCACTAGAGATCATAAATTGTTGAAGAAAAAACAAGATGTTTCTTTTGTCCCTTCCAGGCGAGCGGAAAAGAAAGAAATGGTTGATATATTCAAGATAATTACGTATTTACAAGATACCGTCTCAATTCATCCTTCGGAACCATATCACATCCCGGATCTGGTTCCGAAGGATGAACCGGATATGGACAGTTCCAATAAGATTTCATTCTTGAACAAAAATCCATTTTTTGATTTCTTTCATCTATTCCATGACCGGAACAAAGGGGGATACGCGTTACGCCACGATTTTTTTGAATCAGAAGAGAGATTCCCAGAAATGGCGGATCTATTCACTCTATCAATAACCGAGCCGGATCTGGTGTTTCATAGGGGATTTGCCTTTTCTATTGATTCCTACGGGTTGGATCAAAAAAGATTCTTGAATGAGGTATTCAACTCCAGAGATGAATACCTCATTCAAGAATCTTTTTCTCGAAGGATCAGAAAAAAATCGGTCCGGATCTACTGCGGGAATGAGTTGGAAGATCCCAAACTAAAAACAGCGGTATTTGCTAGCAACACCATAATGGAGGCAGTCAATCAATATAGATTGATCCGAAATATCCAATATTATGGGTACATAAGAAATGTATCGAATCGATTCTTTTTAATGAATAGATCCGATCGCAACTTCGAATATGGAATTCAAAGGGATCAAATAGGAAATGATACTCTGAATCATATAACTATAATGAAATATATGATCAACCAACATTTATCGAATTTGAAAAAGAGTCAGAAGAAATGGTTTGATCCTCTTATTTCTCAAACTGAGAGATCCATGAATCAGGATCCTGATGCATATAGATACAAATGGTCCGATGGGAGCAAGAATTTCCAGGAACATTTGGAACATTTCGTTTCTGAACAGAAGAATCCCTTTCAAGTAG